TTGTAAGATGGGTTTTATGGTGGAAAAAAGACGTTAGATTGCAAATCTGAAAATATATTAATAGTATTAGAACCTAAGATTTAAAAGATTGTCTTTTATTGGCAACTTTGAAGGATGCTAGTTTATATAACTTAAAATCTTATAAAGAGTAAATTAGGATTGTGAAGAAAAGTCCTAAAATATTAGTAAAGATTAATAAGATATTTAGGGTTGATATTTTGGCTGGGATATTTAACCATAGTATTTTAGGTGACTTGATTATTAAAAGAGGAGTGATGATTCGTAGGTAGTAGTAAAGAGTACCTAGTGCCCTAAAGATAAGGAATGGTAAAATAAGTGGGAGGTTAAATTCGACGAGTTTTTGGATGATGAGTCATTTCGGAAAAAATCCTAGAAATGGGGGTAATCCACCTAGTGATAGTAGAATGAAAGACAATAGAATTATTAATAAGGGGTTGGTGGATTTTAGGTTGATAATTTGGGAGAGGTGGTTTATTTTAATTAAAGAAAATAATAAGATTGCGGAGGATGTTATGATTGAATAGATAAGGAAGTAATAAATTCATAAATATTCGTTAATGAGGAGGGCCGATAATATTCAACCTATGTGATTAATAGAAGAAAAAGCTATGATTCTCCGGAGTAGGATTTGGTTTATTCCACCTAGTGCTCCGACTGTAGCTGATAGAATAGCAGAGGTTAGCATTAGATAAGAGCTGTTAGATAGAAGGGTTAGTAGAAATATCGGTGCGATTTTTTGCACAGTTATTAAGATAAGGGCTTCAGGTCATATAAGTCCTTCTATGATTTGGGGAAATCAGAAATGAAATGGAGCAGCACCTGTTTTTAAGAGTAGGGCGATTGTGATTAGGGCTTGAGATGGGTAGAAGAACAGAATCAAGAGAGAAGAGGCTAGAATAATAGTGGCTGATCTTAAGGCTTGGATTAAAAAGTATTTAAGACTGGCTTCTGAAGAAAATTGGTTTATTTTGGTGCTAATAAATGGGATGAAAGATATAAGATTTAGTTCTAATCCTACTCATGCTCCAAATCAAGTAGATGAGGAAATACATAAAATGATTCCTAGAATCATGGTGATAAGGAACAAGAGTTGAAAGTTAGAAATACGAATTTAAAAGAGAGGGGTCTCGCCCTCATTGGCGGGGTATGAGCCCGATAGCTTAATTAGCTTACCTTTTATTCTATGTGGTGGTGTAAAGTGCACGAAAAGTTTTGATCTTTTATGTGGTGGTGTAATTCCATCCCATGTAGTTAATACAGGTAGAAGAATCTACATAGTTAGTCGCATCAAGACTATCCTTATTAATCGGGCACTGTATCTGATCTAGTGTAAAGTGTATTTAAGTTTGAAAGTTTATGTTAATTATATATGAAAGGTTTTATTTATTTTTTAAAGTGTCTTTAATTAGTGTTTAAAGTTTGAATTTAGTTTAAAGAGTTGATTTGAGGTCTTAAGTTGTTAAAGTTTGATTCTTGCTATGTTTCTTGCTCCGGGCTTATAAAATATATTCAAATTTTGGTGTGACAAGGTTTAAAAATCTTAATGATTTTTGATGGTTTAAAGTCGCAATATATAATATTAATCAATCTTGAATTTAAGGAATTAATAAGTTTAGGTCAATTCTGACTAAATTTTGTGCCAGCAGTCGCGGTTAGACTTAAGGTGTAGGTGAGAAAATCTTAGTTTGCAGTTAAGGCGGTATTTTGTTTAAGGAAATTGTGGTCTATTAAAAGGTAAAATTGATCTATTAAATCTAATAATTTTTTGTGAAAAATATTCTGAGGCTGTAAAGTTTAGAGTATAAACTAGGATTAGATACCCTACTATATCTAAATTTAAATATTAATGCTAGAATATTAATAGTTATTTTCTTTAAAAGCATAGAATTTGGCGGTAGTTTAGTCTAGTTAGAGGAACCTGTCTCGTAAACGATAAACCACGAAATTTCTTACTTAGCGTAGATAATAGTTTGTATACCGCCATTGAGAGATAATTTTTATAAAATAAATTGTTAAAATGTAGTAATGCAGTATATTAGGTCAAGGTGCAGCTTATGGCTAAGTGAATATGGGTTACAATATGATTTCATAAACGAATTGTTTTCAGAAATGGGAATATGAAGGTGGATTTAATAGTAAATTTGTTTTAATAAGGTAGATTGATATAAGCGCTGAATTATGTACATATCGCCCGTCGCTCTTATTATTAGTAAGATAAGTCGTAACATAGTGGGTGTACTGGAAGGTGAACCTAGAAGTAGGAGTAAAGTTTAATAAGGAAAGCGTTTCACTTACATTGAAAAGATTACTGTGCGAGTCAGTATACTCTAAAATTGTGAATTGTTAAAGTTTGGGTTGTATTTTTTAAGGTAAGAAAATCAATTTTAATGTTGGGATTAAGTATATATAAGAAATTAAGTTATAACTATAGAGTAAAGTATTGTAAAAGAATTTTGAAATAAAATGAAAAATTAAATTAGATGAAAGTAGGATTTGGAGTCTGTACCTTGGGTGTCAGGGAGAATCAAAATTTGTTAAATATTGTAAAAATCTCGATAGACAGATAGCTAATTACTTGAGGAGTTTTTGTTGTAAAATTATTCGGAACTGGTAATTGGTGGTGAAATGTCAACCGTGCTGTTGTATCTAGTTCTTTTTGAAAAAAGTTTAATTTTGTTTTTGGGTCGAAGAACTCAAGAGGTTAAGGCAGGGTGGTTGAGCACCTTGTTTGATTAGCAAGAGAAGTGAGCATAATCTAGGATTATATAAGGATTAGGTATAGAAGTAGCCATAATTAATAGTGTGTTTTTACTAATAAATTGTAAAGGAGATTTATAAATGTTCTTTTGAAGTAGAAGGGTTATAAGATGAATAAGTTAGCTTATGAGAAAATGATTCTATTAGTATATTATTATTGTGAGTGAAAAAGTAAGTTTAAGAATAAAAATTTAAATACAAAGTGTTATAGTAAAGGAACTCGGCAAATATAAATTCCGCCTGTTTATCAAAAACATGTCTGTATGGAAGATATACAGTCTGGCCTGCCCACTGATTGTTTAAAGGGCCGCGGTATACTAACCGTGCGAAGGTAGCATAATCATTAGTCTTTTAATAGGAGTCTGGTATGAATGGTTGTACGAGAATTTAACTGTCTTTATTATAAAAATTGAAATTAACTTTTAAGTTAGAAGGCTTAAATGAATTAGGGGGACGATAAGACCCTATAAAGCTTTATATTATTAGCTATGTTAGAAGATAAAGACAATTAAATTTTAAAATAGCTGGAGTATTGTGCTGGGGCGGCAAAGATATGTTGAGTAACTGTTTATAAACGTAACACTTATTTGTGAAATTTAATTGATCCTTGTTGAAGATTAGAAGGTAAAGTTACTTTAGGGATAACAGCGTAATCTTTCTTGAGAGTTCAAATCGAGAGAAGGGGTTGCGACCTCGATGTTGAATTAAAATTCCTTTTTAGTGCAGAAGTTAAAAAAGGAGGTCTGTTCGACCTTTGAAATTTTACATGATTTGAGTTCAGACCGGCGCGAGCCAGGTCGGTTTCTATCTCTTAAAAAAGTTTGAACTTTCTTAGTACGAAAGGATTAGAGAGTTAAAATAATTTCTTGATTATTATTACTTTGGCAGAAAATGCACTAGGTTTAGGACCTAGCTATGTAGATGAATTTTACAGGTAATAGGCTAGTAATTGGTCTGTGGTTTCCTTATTAAGTATTGTAAATTATTTAGTGTTAATTATTTGTGTGTTAGTTAGGGTGGCTTTTGTAACTCTTTTGGAACGTAAGATTTTAGGCTATATTCAGATTCGTAAGGGTCCTAATAAGGTTGGATTTATTGGCCTGTTGCAGCCCTTTTCTGATGCAGTAAAATTATTTACTAAGGAGCAGTTAGTTCCCACTATGTCAAATTTTATTCCATATTATTTATCTCCTGTTTTTAGTTTAATGGTCTCTTTGTTAGTGTGGAGAGTTTTACCTTATGAATTTAGTTTAGTTAGATTTGATATAAGGGTGTTGTTTTTTTTGTGTTGTTTAAGTCTAGGAGTTTATTCTACTATAAGGGCAGGTTGAGCTTCGAATTGTAAATATTCTATGTTGGGTAGTTTACGGGCGGTAGCTCAAACTATTTCTTATGAGGTTAGGTTAGCGTTGATTTTTTTGTCTCCTTTATTTTTAGTTGGTGGATTTAGGTTGGAATTGTTTAATAGATTTCAGGAGGAAGTTTGATTAATATGGGTTATAGCTCCTTTGGCTATGATTTGGTTTACTTCTTGTTTGGCAGAGACTAATCGCACTCCTTTTGATTTTAGAGAAGGAGAATCTGAGTTGGTATCTGGTTTTAACACTGAGTATGGGAGAGGTGGTTTCGCTTTGATTTTTATGTCAGAATATGCTAGAATTTTGTTTATAAGAGCTTTGTTTTCATTAGTTTTTTTGGGGGGCGGTGTGTGCGAAGTAGCATTTTATATAAAATTGGTTTTTGTAAGTTTTATTTTTGTTTGAGTTCGAGGAACTCTTCCGCGGTTTCGTTATGATAAGCTGATAGGATTGGCTTGGAAATTTTATTTGCCTATTTCTTTAAATTATTTAATTTTTTTTATGGGGTTAAAGGGATTAGTTTTTTGTATGGTTTTATAGTGCAAGAAATAGTTTAAGAAAATATTAGTTTTGGGGACTAAAGATGGGAGGATTACTTTCTTTTTTGAGAATAGATTAATGATAATACTTTGAGATATGGGCTTGTTAGAAGGAAGATTTATGAGGTTTTGTGGAATTTGGAGATTTGTTTCTTATCGTGAACACTTGTTAAATACTTTATTAAGATTGGAGTTTTTAATATTGGGTATTTTTTGATTAATTGGAGTTCATTTTTCTTTGGTTGGATGCGAGGCTTACTTTTTATTGTTTTTTTTAGCATTAGTGGCATGTGAGGGGAGATTAGGGTTATCTTTGTTGGTAAGGGTGGTTCGAACTCATGGTAATGATCAGTTTAATAGGTTTAGGGTTCTAGGATGTTAAAGTTAATTTTGAGTCTTCTTTTTTTGATAAGAGTTATTAGGAGATGAAGTGTCGTTCAGGTTAGTATGTTTATTGCAAGGTTTGTGTTTATAGTGTTAGAGGGTTGTTTTAATTTTAATATATTGGGCTTAGGTCTTGGTGTTGATTGTGTTAGTTATACCTTAATTTTACTAAGTTTGTGGATTATTGCTTTGGTTATTATGGCGAGGGGGAAAGTAAAAGAAACTGGAAATTTTAGAGCTATGTTTTTGTTAATAAATTTGGCTTTGGTTGTTTTTTTAGTTGTTACTTTCTCTTCTATGGATTACATGCTATTTTATATTAGATTTGAGGCGTCACTAATTCCTACTTTAATTTTAATTCTTGGATGAGGATATCAACCTGAGCGGGTTGAGGCTGGGATTTATATGTTGTTTTACACTTTATTTGGTTCTTTGCCTTTATTAGTTTCTTTGTTAAGGTTTTATTATCTCGGGGGGAGATTAACAATAGGTTTGTGTATGAAATCATTTGGGGTTGGAATGGTAGGAGCTGTTTGATATTTTTCGACTGTATTAGCATTTGTTGTTAAGTTGCCCATGTATATGTTCCATTTATGGCTTCCTAAGGCTCATGTTGAGGCTCCAGTAGCTGGTTCAATAGTTTTAGCAGGAGTTTTATTAAAGCTGGGGGGCTACGGGTTAATTCGGGTTCTCCCTATGTTTGTAAAAATAAATGCTAGGTTTTGTGGTTTGTGAATAAGGATGGGCGTATTAGGTGGAGCTTTGGTGAGTTTTATGTGTCTACGTCAAGTTGATATTAAATCTTTAATTGCTTATTCTTCTGTGGTGCACATGGGATTAGTATTGTGTGGACTAGTTATTTTATCTGTGTGAGGATATAGGGGGGCGGTGATTGTAATGATTGGTCATGGTTTATGTTCTTCGGGACTTTTCTGTTTAGCTAATATTGTCTATGAGCGAACAAGAAGTCGTAGATTATTAATTAATAAGGGATTAATTAGATTTATGCCTAGCATGGGCTTGTGATGGTTTTTATTGAGTGTTAGAAATATGGCAGCTCCTCCTAGTTTAAATCTCTTAGGAGAAATTAGTTTAATTCTGAGAGTTGTAAGATGAAGATATGTAACGATAATTGGTTTGTTTTTATTAAGGTTTTTTAGAGCAGCTTATACTTTGTATATATATACTCTAAGCCAGCATGGGGTGTTTTTTAGGTCTTTGTATTGTTGTTGTTCAGGTAATGTACGAGAGTATTTGACGTTAGGGTTGCATTGAATTCCTTTGAATGTTTTAATTTTGACGGGAAGAAATTATCTAAATTTAGTTTAGTGAACAGGATGGCCGAGTTCAGGCAATAAATTGTAAATTTATTTACGAGATTAATTCTCTCTTGTTAAGAAAAAATGTAAGAAATAAAATAAGTGAAACAATTCTTGAGTTTTTAGTATAAGGGGGAGGTCCACTTAATATAAAGTTGGCTTATATATATACCTTGCTTTAATTTTATTTTTTTAAACTTTATTGAAAACAATTAAATGTTTATACTTTCTTAACATCTTTTATAAAAAGAACAGTACCATGTCAGATATGGGCCTATGAAAGGCCCTCCCCTCCTGCGAGTATGGGGAGAGCAGGCCTCATAGGCCCATATCACTTCTTTAACCTTCACCGAGAAATCCTTAACAGATCAAGAATTGATTAATAGAGGCTCGTTTAGAGCTTCTCGAGTTAATCTAAAAACTCTAATCGTAGATATTCATCTATCTGATATTATTTTTCTTCCACTACAATGTAGTTGGATTATATAATTGGATCATCTCTATTCTTTACTTACTCACAGTTTATATAATTAAATACAGATAACGCAATTCTATTATATTTCTCTAGTTTAGAGTTAGTCAGATATCTTTTTTATCTTGTCTTATAAAGCGAGTATTTTTTTAGACTTTCAGTTGGTATTTAGGAATCGATTGCTTTTTAGTGTTTATTAAGTGTTTTAAAGGTAAATGTTTATTATGTAGGAATGAGTATATCTTTTATTATTGGTTTGGAATTTTTTTCTTTTGCGTCATATTGACAAGTTTGTTTGCTAGATTAATGGATTGCGAGGTGGTGGTAAGTTAATTATTTATAACTTGGAATATTAGTTCACTTTATATAGGATAGAAAGGGGATATTGGGTTTCTTGGTATCTATAAGTAAAATAGGTTAAACCTTTGAATTTTTGTGAATAGATTAATATATTAAGTGAATGTGGTTTAGTGTTCCTCGGAGGAGTCTTCCTGTGTTTAAGTGGATGTTGATAGTTAAGTGGGATCTCACTTGTCTAATGTTTTCAAAACACTTGTTTTATCTAAACTAAACTATCACTTTAGTAGTTTGTCTCATAGTATTAGTGTTAGGGGGTTAGCGAGGTAAAGAGCAAAATAGGTAATTGTTAGTACTTGTCCTGTTAGGATGTATGGGTCTTCAACTGGTCGAGCCCCGATTCAGGTAAGTAGAAGGACGGTACTAACTAAGAGTCAAAAGAGAAATTGATTTAGGGGATAAAAGGTTAATCTTCGGAATTTGGAGACGTGGGTGAAGGGAAGGATGAATAAGATGGCTACCGATAGGACGAGTGCGATAACACCTCCTAGTTTATTGGGAATTGATCGCAGAATTGCGTAGGCAAATAAAAAGTATCATTCTGGTTGAATATGGGCCGGAGTAACTAATGGGTTAGCTGGGATAAAGTTGTCAGGATCTCCTAAGAGATAGGGATCGAGTAAGGTTAGTATAGTTAGGAGTAATAGTGCAACAGCGAATCCAACAATATCTTTGAAAGTGAAATAGGGGTGAAATGATACTTTGTCGACTTGTCTTGGAATTCCTAGGGGGTTGTTTGCTCCGGCTTGATGGAGGAATAAAATGTGGATTAGTGATATTGCGGCTACAATGAAGGGTAGGAGAAAGTGAAAGGTGAAGAATCGTGTTAACGTGGCGTTGTCAACAGCAAATCCACCTCATAATCATTGAACTATTATGGTTCCAACGTAAGGAACAGCTGATAGGAGATTTGTAATTACAGTGGCCCCTCAAAAGGATATTTGTCCTCAGGGGAGGACGTAGCCTAAGAAAGCGGTTCCTATAACTATAAACAGAATAAGAACTCCTACTGATCAGGCGTGCATAATTATGTACGAGCCATAGTAGATACCTCGCCCAATGTGAAGGTATAGGCAAATAAAGAAAAATGATCCTCCATTGGCGTGTAATGTTCGTAAAAATCATCCGTAGTTTACATCTCGACAAATGTGAGAGACACTGGAGAAGGCTAGGTCGATATGTGCAGTGTAATGTATAGCTAAGAATAAACCAGTAGCGATTTGTAGGACAAGACAGAGTCCTAAGAGGGAGCCAAAGTTTCAGAAGGTTGAGATATTTCTTGGGATGGGTATGTCTACTAGAGCTCCGTTTGCAATTTTGAATAAGGGGTGTGATTTTCGGATGGGTGTGGTCATTATTTGGAGAGCCGAAGTGGTCCAAAGAATCTATTAGTGATTTTAACTACTGCGAATAGCGTTAGTAGTAGGTAGAGGATGATAAAAATAGTGAAGGGAGTAGAGGGAGGTTGGTAAACTGGTCTGATGTGGTGTAGTCTGGTTGATAGATTCATGGAAAAACTAGGTATATGGGGATTTGATGTGATTAGCATGGGATCTGTAATGAGTCTTGAAAGAGGAGTGAGAATTAAGGCTAACAAGAGTAGGATTAAGGGTAAAGTTCTTACTTTAAAAGGTTTGTTTGAAGCTAATGATGCTACATAAATAAAAAGAACTAATATTCCTCCGAGGAACACTAAGAACAAGATGTATGAAAATCAGAAGGAGGGATTAGTAATGCCGGTGGATACGCAGACGAGTACCGTTTGGGTTAGTAGGAGAAGTCCTATGGATAGTGGATGGTTTAATCGTGTGAATAAAATAGTCAAAAAAATTAATAAAGGAGTTGTTATTGTTAGAATATTTGGAGAGCATGATTGGAAAAAATTACTTGTTTAAGTTGCTCTAGCTATAAGAAATATATTTCAATATTGGTTTACAAGACCAGTGTTTTATTTAAACTATTAAAGCTTGGGTAATAGTACTTATGTTTAGATAGTTTAATTTAAAGCGTTGGTTTGTGGTGCCTAAGAAGTAGTATTGTCTACTCTAAACCATGAGTTGAAAATGTTCAATACATTTAACTAGTATGGTAATGCTATTACTTGGATGTTTGGTATCGGGAACTTTGTCTTTAAAATTTTTGATAAGAGAGAGAGTTTGATTGATTGAGTGGGATATTATTAGGATTAGTTCTAGGTGTTTAGTTATGACTTTAATTTTTGATTGGATGTCTCTGATGTTTTTGAGTTTTGTTTTGTTTATTTCTTCAATGGTTTTGTATTATAGGGGGGATTATATGCATGGGGATAGGAATTTTGATCGGTTCATGTATTTAGTTATTGCTTTTGTTATGTCAATGGGGGTGATAATTGTGAGTCCTAATTTAGTAAGAATTTTGTTAGGATGGGACGGTCTTGGTTTAGTGTCTTTTGCGTTGGTTATATACTATCAAAATGAGAAGTCGGCTAATGCTGCTATGATAACTGTTTTATCTAATCGGGTTGGAGATGTTGCTATTCTTTTAAGGATTTCTTTAATATTTGCTATAGGTGGGTGGAACTTTGTTTATTATGTGGAGTATATAGATGATAGGGTTCATATATTAAGTTTAAAGTTTCTTGTGATTTTAGCTGGTATAACTAAAAGAGCGCAAATCCCATTTTCTGCTTGGTTACCAGCTGCTATGGCAGCTCCTACCCCAGTGTCTTCTTTAGTTCATTCTTCGACTCTTGTAACAGCCGGTGTGTATCTTGTTATTCGGTTTAGTCCAGCATTGGAGGGGTCTAGATCTCAGTCTTTTTTATTGATTATTTCTTGTTTAACTATGTTTATGGCGGGGTTGGGTGCTAATTTTGAATATGATTTGAAGAAAATTATTGCTTTATCAACTTTAAGACAGTTAGGGGTTATAATTAGTATTTTGAGATTGGGATTTCAAGAACTGGCTTTCTTTCATTTATTGACTCATGCTTTGTTTAAGGCTTTGTTGTTTATGTGTGCGGGAGTTGTGATTCATAGAGTAAAGGAGTATCAAGATATTCGAAATATAGGTGGTTTGGTTGGATCAATACCTTTAACTAGGGTTTGTATAACTTTAGCTAATTTCGCCTTATGTGGTATACCCTTTTTAGCTGGGTTTTACTCTAAGGATTTAATTTTGGAAATTGCGTTTATGAGAAGTGTAAATTTTATTTCTTTTGTTTTATATGTACTAGCAACTGGTTTAACAGTTTGTTATACTTTTCGTTTGATTTTTTACAGGCTTAGGACCACTTTTAATATGAGTGGGTGTAGAGGAGTGGTTGATAATTCTAGCTTAATGCTTAATCCTATAATTGGCTTGAGTATGGGAGCTGTTTTAATGGGGTGTAGATTATCGTGGTTAATTTTTCCTGAGCCTTATATAATTTGTTTGAGATTAGGATTAAAAACTTTACCTTTGGTAGTGAGAGTGCTGGGTGCTTTAATTGGTTATATAATAAATATGTGTTTAGTTAGGGAAGCTCTTAAGTCTTTAATGTTTTATGGGAGCAGGGTTGTGGCTGGTTCAATGTGATTTTTACCCTTTTTATCTACATTTAAATTTTCAGAAATGAGATTAAAGCTGGGGGAGAAAGTCCGTATTGGAGGAGACTTTGGTTGGTCTGAATTTTATGGTGGACAGGGCGTGTATTTAGGTGCCTTGAAGTCCGGAAGCGTTATTCAAATAAGGCAGGAAACTTCTGTTAAAATTTTTATGAAAAGGTTTGTCTTATGAGGGGTAGTAGTGGTTTTTATGTATATGTATTCATATAATTCAAATTAAGAATATTGCGTTGAAGGTGCAAAGGTGCTTATTCAAGCTGTGAATAGCTTAAAGAAATTAATTTCATTTTTACAACGAAAATGTAATGTGTTGTTTTACACTATATAAGCAGAGATGTAGATGGAATCTAACCACCTAAGATTAAGGTTAGAAGCCTTTTCTTAAACTTTACATCTCCTTGATAAGAAGTTACTTCAATCTCATCATTAACAGTGATGCGCCTCTGTTTTGGCTTTTATCAAAATTAGAGGTTTAATCAACCAAGATTTAGGTCGAAACTAAATGCAATTCTTCGCTTTCTAATTGTAAAGCTGGTTTACAAGTAAACATCTTATGAGTGCAAATCATATGTCATAGTTTAGACTACAACTCTAGAAGGCTCATTCAAGTGCTCCTTGCTTTCATTCATAATATAATCCTAGAAGTAGAGCGAGAAAAAAGAACAAACCAGAGAGTATCCATGATATAAAGTTAGAAATAGGGGTGATTGAAGCTAGTGGGAGGATTAAGGTGATTTCTACATCGAAGATTAAGAAAATAACAGCAATAAGGAAGAATCGTAATGAGAACGGTAGACGGGCTGATTCTTTAGGATCAAATCCACATTCGTATGGGGAGTTTTTTTCTCGGTCAGTGATAGTTTTCTTTGCTAACAAGGAGGCGATTATTATGACTAGAATACAAATGATTAAGGTGAGTGAGCAAATGAATGTTATGGTAAGAATTATCTCTCCTAAATGTTTAGACTTTCTGGTTGGAAGCCAAATATACTTTTTATATTAAAGAGATATCCACCTCATCAGTAAATAAAGATGTATAGGAAAATTCATACTACGTCTACGAAGTGTCAGTATCATGCTGCTGCTTCGAATCCGAAGTGGTGGTTAGCGGAGAAATGGTGGTTATAGAGTCGATATCAGCAAATAGCTAGGAAGCAAGTGCCAATAATTACGTGTAGTCCATGAAATCCTGTTGCCACAAAGAAAGTAGAACCGTAAACAGAGTCTGCGATGGTAAATGGAGCTTCAATGTATTCGTATGCTTGGAGTGAGGTGAAGTAAATACCTAAAAGAACAGTAATGGCTAGTCTTTGAATTGCTTCAGAATGGTTTGATTCTATAATTGCGTGGTGGGCTCAGGTAACAGTAGCTCCTGATGAGAGTAGAATTGTAGTATTGAGAAGGGGGATTTGGAAGGGATTGAAAGGTTGGATTCCAACAGGGGGTCAGCACATTCCGATTTCAATTGTTGGGGCTAGTCTCCTATGGAAAAAGGCTCAGAAGAAGGAAAAGAAGAATAGGACTTCTGAGACAATGAATAAGATTATTCCTCAGCGTAGGCCCTTTACTACTTTTGATGTATGCAATCCTTGGTAAGTTCCTTCTCGTGTGATATCTCGTCATCATTGAATTATAGTTAAAACTACAGCTACGAATCTTAATAAGAGTAGGTTTATATTGAATTGGTGGAATCACTTAACTAGTCCGGTAGTTAATATCATGGCTCTAATAGAACCAGTAAGGGGTCATGGACTTATGTCAACTAGGTGGTATGCATGGTGTCCGTGAGATGATGTCATTAGTTAATTTCTCCTATATAAAGGGTTCTTAATACGGCGAAAACGTATGATTGGATCACTACAACTGCAGATTCTAACATGAGGAGAAGAATTTGAGATAAAACTAATACAACGGCTAAGGTCGAGGATAACGATGGACAAGTACCCGAGAGAAGTGTTAGTAGTAAATGTCCTGCAATTATATTTGCTGCTAATCGTACTGCTAATGTTCCTGGTCGAATTAAGTTTCTTAAAGTTTCAATTAGAACTATAAATGGTATAAGGGCTGAGGGTGTTCCTTGTGGAACTAAGTGAGCAAATATGTGTTGGGTGTGAGTGATTCATCCATAAATTATAAAGGTTAACCACAGAGGTAATGACAAGGACAAGGTTATAGCCAAGTGTCTTGTCCTTGTGAAAATGTAAGGTAAAAGGCCTATGGCGTTATTGAATACAATAAGTCTAAAAAGGGCGGAAAAAATTACTGTTCTTCCTAAATGAGAAGGACCTAATAAAGTTTTAAATTCTTTGTGTAGCGTGTTTATGATGAAAAGCCAGGCTAGTCTTCAGCGAGAGGGTGAGGCCCACATAAGAGCTGGGATGATTAAAATTCCTAGAAAAGTAGATGTTCAATTTAGGGATAGACTCAAAATACTAGAAGAAGGTTCAAAAATTGAGAAGAGTCTAGCTATCATTTTCAGTTTTTTTGCCCAATTGAGTAATCGAATTGTGGTTTCTCAATTTTAATAGGGGCTTTTAAGTAAAAAGTAAGAATAATAAATAAGCCGAATGCCAGGAGAAACATAAAAAAAAGATTTAATCATAGAAGCGGACCTATCTGAGGCATTTAAAAATATCTTGAGGATAACTCAGGCTTGACAAACCTGTATTATAATTTAACTAATTTTTAACCACCTGAAGTAGGCGCTTATACTATTTTAGGTTTAAAAGACCTACACTTGCATTTCAGTCATCGGGTGAGCTGTTAGAAGAAATTCAGTTTAAAAAATGATTGATTGAAACTCTTTCTACAACAATGGGTATAAATCTATGGTTAGCTCCACAAATTTCTGAGCATTGGCCATAAAATAATCCTGGTCGGTTGATTATAAAGCTTACTTGGTTTAATCGACCTGGGATTGCATCGGCTTTTACTCCAAGTGAAGGAACAGTTCAGGAGTGGATTACGTCGGCTGCTGAGATTAGTACTCGAATTTGTGTGTTTATAGGGAGTACGGTACGGTTATCTACATCTAATAAACGGAATCCGTCTTCTGGAAGGTCAGAAGAAGGAATTATGTATGAGTCAAATTGAACTTGAAGGAAGTCTGAGTATTCGTATCTTCAATATCACTGGTGTCCAATGGTTTTTAGGGTAACTCTAGGGTTATTTACTTCATCAAGAAGGTAGAGGATTTGTAAGGACGGTAGAGCAATAAAGATTAGGATGATTGCTGGGAGAATGGTCCATACGATTTCAATATTTTGGTTTTCAACTAAAAATCGGTTAGTAAGTGAATTAAAGAATAAGGAAGATATTATAAACCCTACTAAGGTAGTGATGAGTACTAAAACGATCATCACATGGTCGTGGAAGAAGGCTAATTGTTCTATGATTGGGGATGCGCTATCTTGTAGTGTTAGGTTTCCTCATGTTGCCATTTATTCTAAAAGAAGTATGTCCTTCCTACTAGGAGCTTAAGTCCTATACATCTGTCTGTCATTTTAGATATTTAGAGATTAGGGGGATTTCTAGGTATCTGTGGTCTGCTGGGGGGTAAGAATGTTCTCATTCAATGGAAGTTGGTAATGAGGTGGAGAACATTATGGGTCGGGCTAGTACTAGAGCTTCTCATACAATAATGATAAATCCTAGAACTGCAACTAGTGAAATTAAGGATCCCATTGATGAGACGACGTTTCATGCAGTGTAGGCGTCGGGGTAGTCGGAATATCGTCGTGGCATTCCGTTTAATCCTAAGAAGTGTTGTGGGAAAAAAGTGATATTTACTCCTAGGAATATAGTTAAAAAGTGAATTTTTAGTCATGTTGGGTTTAGTGAGAGTCCAGTAAAGAGAGGGAATCAGTGTGAGACGCCTGCAAAGATTCCAAATACTGCCCCTATTGATAATACATAATGGAAGTGGGCCACAACATAATAAGTGTCGTGGAGGATAATATCGATCGAGGAATTGGCTAGAACGACTCCTGTCAATCCTCCTACGGTGAATAAAAAGATGAATCCTAAGGCTCATAAGATTGAGGGCCTATAATTGATTTGTGTGCCGTGTAGAGTTCCTAGTCATCTGAAGACTTTAATTCCTGTTGGGACAGCAATGATTATAGTCGCTGAAGTGAAATATGCTCGTGTGTCTACGTCTATACCAACTGTGAACATGTGGTGAGCTCATACTACAAATCCTAGGATACCAATTGCTAATATCGCATAGATTATTCCCAAAGTACCAAATGATTCTTTTTTGCCTGATTCCTGACTAACAATGTGGGAGATTATTCCGAATGCTGGTAGGATTAGAATGTATACTTCGGGGTGTCCAAAGAATCAGAAGAGGTGTTGGTAAAGAACGGGGTCTCCTCCTCCTGCTGGGTCGAAGAAGGATGTATTTAGATTTCGGTCTGTTAGAAGCATTGTAATTGCTCCTGCTAGCACGGGTAATGATAGAAGTAGGAGAATTGCGGTAATGAATACTGATCAAACGAAAAGCGGTATTCGGTCTATGGTTATTCCCGAGGGTCGTATGTTGATAACTGTGGTTATAAAATTTACGGCCCCTAGAATTGATGAGATTCCGGCTAAATGGAGAGAAAAGATGCCAAGGTCTACAGAGGCACCTGCGTGGGCGACAGCTCTAGCTAGTGGGGGATAAACGGTTCATCCTGTGCCGACCCCTCTTTCTACTATTCCTCTTATTAGCAATAGTGTAAGAGAAGGTGGGAGTAGCCAGAATCTTATATTGTTTATTCGTGGGAAGGCTATGTCAGGAGCTCCTAATATAAGGGGAACTAATCAATTACCAAACCCTCCAATTATAATAGGTATAACTATGAAGAAAATTATGACGAAGGCGTGTGCAGTGACTACAACATTGTAGATTTGGTCGTCTCCGATTAATCTTCCTGGTTGACCGAGTTCGGCTCGAATCACTAATCTTAGGGAGGTTCCTACTATTCCTGCTCATGCTCCAAAAATAAAATATAGTGTACCAATGTCTTTGTGATTAGTAGAGAAGAATCATCGTTGCGC